AAATCTTAGAAGTAATCTTCTATATTAAATTTGCAGTTTAATTAAAATTAAGATTGAAAATTTTCTTAGCTTATATATGATTACATCTATATTAAATAAGGGACTATGGACTTCTATCACATTTAAAGACCTGTCTAGCTGTAACAAAGGGTCATCCTAGTCTAGCCACATCTATTAATTAATAAATTCGGAAAGAAAAAAATAAATGGTCTCATCTTACTCTAAATATCTATGATTTAAATCATCGGAAATTTGTCAATTAAAACTTAGCATACCGTTGTTTTATATAAAAAGATAACCGATAGACATGAGTTTTGGAAAAAAAAAAATTAAACTCGTTCTAAGATTTTTAAGAAAAAAATACAGTATTTTTTTCAATTTGGCAGAATTAATGCAATAAATTTAGAATTTATTTATGAAAAAATTTTTTTCAATTGGAAGACTAATAGAGATTTCTCTTTTTTATATTTTCAAAATATATACTTGATATAGTTAAAAAGTCTAAAATAATGGAACTAAAATGAAAAAAGAAAAATAAATAATTGTAATAATTTGTCTTATAGAATCGTAAGGATATTCAATAGGTATAGCACCTAAATAAGTAAGAATTAAAAATGAATTTACAAATATTCAAAATAGTATTTTTTTGAAAATATTAAAGTAAAAAGATGACAACTTATTTCTTATTGTAAATGTAAAGGAAATTACAATTAAAATGGAAAGTACTAAAGCGACTACTCCCCCTAATTTATTAGGAATTGAACGTAAAATTGCATATGCAAATAGAAAATATCACTCAGGTTGAATGTGAGGAGGAGTAATTATTGGGTTAGCTATATTAAAATTTTCTGCGTCTATTAATAAGTAAGGGTATTGTAATACAAAAATTGAAAAAATTATAAGTGCAATTGAAAATCCTAAGATATCTTTAATTGTAAAATATGGATGAAAAGAAATCTTATCAAGATTTAAGGTTAATCCTAAAGGATTAGAAGACCCTTTTTCATGAATTAGCAAAATATGAATTAAAACTAAAAATGTTAAAATGAAAGGTAGAAGAAAATGTAAAGAAAAAAATCGGATTAATGTGTTATTATCTACAGAAAATCCACCTCAAAGTCAAAATGTAATTGATTGACCAAAATAAGGAATAGCAGAAATTAAATTTGTAATTACAGTGGCTCCTCAAAAAGACATCTGGCCTCATGGAAGAATATACCCTAAAAATGCAGTAGCTATAATAATAAAAATGATTGTAATTCCAGAAATTCATACTTTTCAAAAAAAAAAAGAAGAATAATAAATTCCTCGTGCTATATGAATATAGACAAATACAAAAAATATGGAAGCTCCATTAGAATGAATTGAACGAATTAATCAACCATAATTAACATCTCGTTGGATATGAGAAATTATTGAAAAAGCTGTGGAAATATCTCTTGAGAAATTTATTGCTAAAAATAATCCTCTAACAATTTGAATTGCTAAACATAATCCTAATAATGATCCAAAATTTCATATATAAGAAATATTAGTAGGAGTAGGTAAATTTTTTATTGAATTTCATACAGTATTTATCATATGTTAAATTATTTTTATTGGTGCTTGATTTGAGTTTGAAATTTTTATTACTACTATTAAAGAAACAATTAAATATATTATTATTAAAAGTAATAGATTTATTCTATTATTAGAATACATTTTAATAAAGTTTGAAATCTCGAATTTTATTAAAATAAAATTTCTTCTTGTTATTAAAATAATTAATCCTATAATTATTGAAGATTTATTTATAATAATTTTTTTGTTAGGACATAAACTAACTATATATATGAAAATAATTAATATACCTCCTAAAATTAATAAGATTATAATTATTGAAATAATTCTTAATTGAGAAGAATAATAAAATATTAAAGATAAAAATAAGGTTAATAATATAATTGATATTAATATTATTATTGGATGTGATATTATTATCAAAATAATGGATATAAATATAATTGTTTTGATTTCAGAAAATAATATAAATAGTATATAAATTTTGGAGATTTAAAGAGAATTATTCTTTTCTGATATTAAAAGGAAGTTTCCAATTTTGGTTTACAAAACCAATATTTTAAATTAAATTATTTTAACTTATGCTAAATTTGATATTTATTATTTATTCACTAGGAATTTTAGCCTTAATTTTGAATCGTTACCATATAATATTATTACTAATAAGTATTGAATTTATATATTTATCTTTAATAATTATGTTATTTTATAATTCTTTTTTCTTAAATATTATAAATATTTTTTTATTTTTAGTAAGAATTGTGTGTGAGGCAGCTTTAGGATTAAGATTATTAGTATCTATAAGTTTTTTTTATGGAAATGATATAATTAATTCTATAAATTTAATTAAATGTTAATAATAATTTTAATAAGTTTTTTAATTTTATGCATATTTTATATGTTAAGTTCAACTCAATTAATAATTTTAGTTATATTAATAATAATTAAAATTGTAATTTTTTCTTTAAGTCAATGCGAAACTATTAATTTATTTTTAAATTTAGATTTAATAGGATTAATAATAATTTTTTTATCTGTTTGGATTACTTTTTTAATATTAATAGCTAGAAACGTTAATAATGTAAATGAGAATAAAAATTTTCTTTTTTATGTATTATTAATAATATTTTTATTAATTATTTGCTTTAGAACTAGAAATTTGTTGGCTTTTTATTTTTTTTTTGAGTCAGTTTTATTTCCTATTATTATAATAATTTTTGGATGAGGATCTCAGCCTGAGCGACTTCAAGCTGGATTTTATATATTAATATATACTTTATTTGGCTCAATTCCTATATTGTTAATAATTTTAATTTTTAAGAAAAACTCTTTGATATATTTATATATAGAATGAGAAAATATTAAAATAGGAATTTTTTTCATTTTTATAATCTTAGGATTTATAGTAAAAATTCCAGTATTTTTTTTTCATTTATGATTACCTAAAGCCCATGTAGAAGCTCCTATTTCTGGTTCTATGATTCTAGCTGGAGTATTACTGAAATTAGGAATTTACGGAATTTTTCGATTTAAATATTTTTTTTTTAAAGAATTAATTAGATTAAGCCATTTTTTAATGGCTGCATCAATTTGAGGAAGTGTAATTATTAGAATTTTTTGTTTATTTCAAATTGATGTTAAATCTTTAATTGCTTATTCTTCTGTATGCCATATAGGAATTGTATTTTCTGGAACTATTAATTTTTTTTTCTTTAGTTCTTATGGTTCATTATTGTTAATAATTGGCCATGGATTATGTAGTTCTGGATTATTTTGTTTAGCTAATTTTTTTTATGAACGATTTTATACTCGGAGAATAATCTTAATTAAAGGAATAATAAAAATTTTCCCTTCATTAGCTTTATGGTGATTTTTATTTAGAGTAATTAATATATCTGCTCCTATAACAATAAATTTATTTGGAGAATTATTTTTATTCTTAAGAATTTTAAAATCAAGAATAATTTTTATTATTCCAAGAATGCTAATTATTTTTTTAAGAGCTTGTTATTCTATGTATATATATAGTTATTTAAATCACGGAGAAGGTTGAGCTTTATGAAGATGTAAAAATATTTTAATTCGAGAATATTTATTAATATTTTTGCATTTTTTTCCTCTTTTATTTTGATTTATAAAAATTGATTTTTTTTTTAAATGAATTTAGTTTAATTAGTTTATTAAAATAGTAAATTGTGGATTTACAGATGATTTTTCATTAAACAATTTTTATAAAATGAAGGATTTTTTTATCTATTTTAAGACTGTTTTTTTTCGTTCTTTTTTTATTATCCTTTTTTTTCAAAAATGTATTTGTATTTGAATATGTAATTTCAAGAATAGTTAGAATAGATTTTAAATTTTATTTTTTGTTTGATTGAATTAGAAATTTATTTGTATCTACAGTTTTATTTATTTCGAGAATAGTAATTTTATATAGAAATAGATATATAAATATAGATAAAAATAAAAATTCTTTCTGTTTAATTGTTTTACTTTTTGTTACTTCAATAATTTTATTAATTATAATACCTAATATATTCATATTAATTTTAGGGTGAGATGGGTTAGGATTAGTATCATACTGTTTAGTAATTTACTACCAAAGAACTAATTCTTATAATTCTGGTATAATAACTATTATTAGAAATCGAGTAGGTGATGTTATAATTATTATAAGGTTAATTTTCTTTTTTAATTTTGGTTCTTTTGATATTATTTCCAATATATCACTTGAAAAAATTTGTGGTTTTTTTTTAATTTTAGCTGGAATAACTAAAAGAGCTCAAATCCCTTTCTCCGCGTGACTTCCTGCAGCAATAGCTGCTCCTACACCTGTGTCATCTTTAGTTCATTCTTCTACTTTAGTAACAGCTGGAGTGTATATTCTAATTCGATTTAATTATTTATTTTCTTTAAATGAGTATTCAATATTTTTATTAAAAATTTCTCTATTAACTATATTAATATCAGGAATTAATGCTTTTTTTGAAACAGATTTAAAAAAAATTATTGCCTTTTCTACTTTAAGGCAATTATCTATAATAATAATTGTTCTTTCTTTAGGGATGATAGAAATAGCATTTTTTCATTTAATTATACATGCTATTTTCAAATCAATATTATTTTTGTGTGCAGGCTTAATCATTCACTCACTTAATGGTATTCAAGATATTCGAATATTAGGTAATTTCTTTTCTTGTAGACCTATAGTAATCAGCTGTATATTAATTTCTATTTTATCTTTAATAGGTTTTCCTTTCATTGGAGGATTTTATTCTAAAGATTTAATTGTGGAATTTTTTTTTTTCAAAATTGAAAATTTTGTATTAATTAATATTTTTATATTAAGAATTTTATTTACTTTTCTATATTCAATTCGGATATTTTATTTAATTGGATTAAAGTCAATTTTCAATATTACATCTTTTTCTATGAAATTAGATAAAAATATAATTTTACCAATTTATTTATTAACATTAACTTTAATTATTTGTGGAAATTTTTTATTTTGAGGAACTTTAATAAACATTAAAATTATATTTATTAGAAATTTTTCTAAATATTTTAGATTATTTTTAATATTGATTTCTATTTATATTTCATGAGTAATTTTTAGTAATAGTTCTAATTTAAATAATATGAAAAATATTGATTTTTTTTATAAAATATGATTTATATCAGACCTTACTAGAATAATTTTATTATTTAAAAATAATTTTTTGTTAAAAATGAGAATAAGAGATTGAAAATGAATAGAATTATTAGGACCAAGAGGATTTAAATCTGAATTAACAAAAATATCTTTATTTATAATATGAATAAATAACAATTTTTTTAGAAAAATTTTAGTAAGTATTTTAATTTTAATAATTTTTATTTATTATTCTCATAGTTTATATTAAAACATTACACTGAAAATGTAAAGAAAAATTTTTTTTGAGAATATAACTTTTGGTGTAAAAGCACAAAAAATTTTGATTTTTTAGGAAATAATTAAATTTATTAAAGTTATTTAGTAAAAGTAATAAAATACATAATTTATCCTATCAAGATAACCCTTTTAATCAGGCATTTTACTTAGCTTATATATGATTACATCTATATTAAATAAGGGACTATGGACTTCTATCACATTTAAAGACCTGTCTAGCTGTAACAAAGGGTCATCCTAGTCTAGCCACATCTATTAATTAATAAATTCGGAAAGAAAAAAATAAATGGTCTCATCTTACTCTAAATATCTATGATTTAAATCATCGGAAATTTGTCAATTAAAACTTAGCATACCGTTGTTTTATATAAAAAGATAACCGATAGACATGAGTTTTGGAAAAAAATTATTTTTCAGGGAAGCTAAAAAGTTAAATTTTCGATTTTCGGGCAAGCAATTAGACTTGGTTGTATGGAAAATTCCAATTAAATTCTTTATGAAATCTATAAATAAATATCTTTCAGAAGATTTAGTTTAATTAATAATTTATAATTATTGAGATTTAATTAAAAATTCTAGCTAATTTTGTGCCAGCAGCAGCGGTTATACAAAAAGAAAATTTTTCTTCTTTAAGATTTAAATTTTTTATTTATTTATTTTAAATAAAGTAAGGTGAAATTTCTTTTTTTAATTTTAAAAAATATTAAAATTTTAATTCTTATTTAAACTAGGATTAGATACCCTATTATTAAGAGCTATATATTGTTAGTAAATATAAATTACGAAAACATAAAGTTATGGCGGTATTTCAAGCTTATCAGAGGAATTTGCTCTGTAAAGGATAAAACGCCTAAATCTTACTAAAATTTGTAAAGTCAGTTTGTATACCACTATGAAAGTAATATTTTACTATTATTACTTCAATATTTTAATTAGGTAATAAATTAAGTCAAGGTGCAGCAAAAATTTTAGATTGAAGTGAATTACATTTCTTTTTAGAGATTTGATTTGAAAGTAAAATTTTAGGATTTGAAAGTAAAATTTTAATAAAATGAAAATTTGAATTAAGCTCTGAAATATGTACATATCGCCCGTCGCTCTTTTCTGAAGATAAGTCGTAACAAAGTTAAAATACTGGAAAGTGTTTTAAAAATGAAATCAATTATTGATATTTCACTTACAATGAAAATTTGTTAGCCAACCATTTTTTTTTAATTAATTAAATAAATTTTAATTTTATTGGTTTTAAAGAAAATTTATTTATATTTATTATGTGTACTGCAAAGGCTAATAGATTTAGAAATTAAAAAGTAACTATTTGTACCTTTAGTATTAGGGATTTTTAAAAAAAAATAAAATTTTATTTTTCTCGAAGTCAACAGATCTATAATTATAAAACAACTTATGTTTCAAAATATTTATATTAATATAATTATAGAAGTGAAATTCTTGTCAAAGTTGAAGATAACTAGTTATTTTAAATAATTATATATTATCTTATAATAATTTTAAAATATTATATATTATAAGAAAAGTTTTAAGGGATAAGCTTTAAAATTTTTCTAAAAATTAAATCATATTTTAGTAAAGAGTTAAAATTTTTCTAATATTGTTATAAGTAACTTTAATTATATTTTATATATTAGAATTTATTATTTCATTAAAATTAACTTTTTTTTTTAAATTAATATGAAAATATTAGTAAAATTAATTATTTTGTATTTAATATAAAAAAATTATTTAAAATTTTAAATAATTTTAAAGAACTCGGCAAAAATTTTTTTTGACTGTTTAATAAAAACAATGTATTTAGAAAATTATTAAATATAAATCCTGCTCAATGTTTAAATAAATTGCTGTAGTATTTTGACTATACAAAGGTATTGTAATAAGATTTTAATTGAGTGCTAAGAGAATGGAATTTCAAAAAAAATCTTTTTTAAAATTAAAAATTGAAGTTATTTTTATATGTGAAGAAACAATAATATAAATTTAGGACAAGAAGACCCTATGAATTTTTATGTTTTTATATATCAGTAAATATATATATTACATTTAATTGGGGCGATTTAAAAATATCAAGAACTTTTTATTTAAAAAATTGATCCATTAATAATGATTATGTGATTAAATACTCTAGGGATAACAGCGTAATAATTTTGGATAGATCTTATAGATAAAATAGTTTGCGACCTCGATGTTGGATTAGGATTCTTATTTAATGAAGAAGTTAAAAAAAGAAGTTTGTTCAACTTTTAAATTCCTACATGATCTGAGTTTAGACCGATGTGAATCAGGTTGGTTTCTACCTTAATTTCAAAAATATATTTCAATTAGTACGAAAGGAATTTTGAAATAATTTATAATTCTTAATTTTACAGTTTTTGCATCAAATTTTGGAATTATTAAAGTGGCAGAAAAATGCCAGGAATTTAAGCTTCCTTTATGAATATTTCCTTTAATAATTATAAATATGTTTATGTATTTAATTTTACTTATTATAGTTTTAGTAAGAGTTGCTTTTTTTACTTTAATAGAACGTAAAATTTTAGGTTATTGTCATATTCGTAAAGGGCCTAATAAAGCAGGAATTTTAGGATTATTTCAACCTTTTAGAGATGCTATTAAACTTTTTAGAAAAGAAATAAATTTAATATATTACATAAATATAGTAATTCATATTATATCTCCTATAATTAGAATAGCAATAATAATTACAATTTGATTGATTTATAACTATTCAAGTAATATATTAAACATTAATCTAACAATCGTATTTTTTCTTTGTATTTCCAGAATAGCCGGTTATTCTATTTTATGAGGAGGTTGATCTTCTAATTCAAAATATTCTTTAATTGGATCTTATCGAGGTTTTGCTCAAGTAATTTCTTACGAAGTAAGAATAGCAATATTACTAATTAGAATTTCTTTAATAAGACAAAGTTTTAATTTGAAATTTTTCTTAAAATTTCAAGAAAATGTAATGTTTATAATAGGATTTTCTTTTATATTTTTAATTTGAATATTAATTTGTTTAGCAGAAACAAACCGAACTCCCTTCGATTTAGCTGAAGGAGAATCTGAATTAGTATCAGGATTTAATATTGAATATGGTTCATGATTATTTGCTTTAATTTTTATAGCAGAATATGGAATGATTATAGCTATTAGAATTTTAACAAATTATTTATTTTTTGGATTTTCAAATTTAAGAAACTTACTAACTTTAATTTTAATAATACTATTTATTTTAATTCGAGGAACTTATCCTCGATTTCGTTATGATAAATTAATAATAATGGCTTGAAAAGTAATTTTACCTCAAACAATTTTAATTTTTTTTTTAATTTTTTTTTTAATTTTTATTTATTTTAACAATTTTTGCATCAAATTTTGGAATTAACAGAAATATTAAATATATTTTTAATTTATGTAAATAAGATTGATTTTTACCTTAATTTCAAAAATATATTTCAATTAGTACGAAAGGAATTTTGAAATAATTTATAATTCTTAATTTTACAGTTTTTGCATCAAATTTTGGAATTAGTTTAAACCTTATGGATTATAACAATGAAAATGTTAAGTGTTAAATTACACTATTTAAACTTAAAGATCAAATGATATAAATCATTAATTTTAGGTTAGAAGCCTAATTAAATTAATCTTTTAATAGGAAAATCAATTAATTCATTAACAGTGAATAGCCTCTATTTTGGCTTCTATTAAAAAATAGAAACCTTCTAAGTTCAGGTCGAAACTGAATGCAATAAATCGCTTTATTTTAAATCAGAAAAGGTTAGTACAATTTCTAAATGCAAATTAGACTTTATAAATTTTAAATACTTTTCTTTATTTAAGTCAGTCAATTATCCCTAATTTTCATTCGAAAATTAACCCTATTAAAATGATAAAATTAATTACAAAAAATGATACAAATAAAGAGATATTTTTATTAATTAAGAAAATTGGATAAGGTAGAATAATAATAATTTCTACATCAAAAATTAAAAAGATAATGCCAATAAAAAAAAATTTTAAAGAAAATGGAACTCGAGAAAAAGAAAATGGGTCAAATCCACATTCAAATGGGGATAATTTTTCTTTTCTAGTTAAATTTTTTATTTTTAATATTAAAAATAAAAAAAAAATTAATAAAGGGATAAACATAATTAATAAAAATAAATTAAAAATTATTTAATTTTAAAAAAACTTTTTAATTGGAAATTAAATGTACTAAGTTATACTAATTAAATAAAAAATTCATCAATATATAAATGTATATAAAAATAATCAAACTACATCTACAAAATGTCAATATCAAGCTGATGCTTCAAATCCAAAAAAATGTTCAGAAGAAATTAAAGCATTTTTAATACGGAAATATGACACAACTAGAAAAATTGTACCAATAATTACATGGATTCCATGAAATCCAGTAGTTAAAAAAAACGTTGAACCAAAAATTCTATCAGAAATAGAAAATTGAGCTTCAATATACTCAAAAATCTGGAAGATTGTAAATATTAATCCTAATAAAATAGTAATTTTTAATGAAAATAAAGCTCTATTAAATTTACCATTTATAATTGCGTGATGAGATCATGTAACTGAAATACCAGAAGAAATTAAAATAGTAGAATTTAATAAAGGAATTTCAAAAGGATTAAATGGATAAATATTTTGGGGAGGCCATATAGCCCCAATTTCAATATTAGGAGATAAACTTCTATGAAAAAAGGCTCAAAAAAAGGAAATGAAAAAAAAAACTTCAGATAAAATAAATAAAAGTATTCCTATTTTTAAGCCTTTTAATACAAAAAAAGTATGAAATCCTTGAAAAGAAGCTTCTCGAGAAATATCACGTCATCATTGAAATGATGATATAATTAAAATTGTTACTGCAAAAATAAGCAAATAATAATTTAAATTATGAAAATAATTAATAAATCCTAAAGTTAATGTTAAAGCTGAAATTGAACTAGTTAAAGGTCAAGGTCTTTTTTCTACTATATGGAAAGGATGAAATATCATAAGTTAAATTTCATTAATATATAAAGAAATTAAAGTAACAAAAACAAATCTTTGAATTACTGCTACAGCAGTTTCTAAAATTATTAAAATAAATATTACTGGTAAGGATAAAATTAATAATCATCTATTAATAAGAGATAAAGAAGATAATAAATGAATAAGCAAATGACCTCTAATTATATTTGCTGTCAATCGAACTGATAAAGTAATAGGTCGAATTAGATTTCTTACAGTTTCAATTAAAACTATGAAACATCTTAAAAAAATAGGAGAACCTAAAGGTACTAAATGTCTTATAAATTTATTAAACTTATTGATAATTCTAAAAATAATTAAACTGATTCAAATGGGAAAAGCTAAAAATATAGTAAAAATTAAATGACTAGATGAAGTGAAAATATAAGGAAGTAAACCTAATAAATTTCTGAATAAAATAGTGATAAAAATACAAAGGATTAAAATAATATTTTTAGTTTTAGATGATTTAAGATTATTTGTTATTTCCTGAAAAATCTTTTTTAGGAGAATTTTTCAGGAAATAACAAATAAGGAAGAACTAATTCAAAATGTGTAAGGAAATAAAATTAAAAATATTGTTAGAACTATTCAATTAGCTCTGAAATTTAAAGAGGTTGAAGGATCAAAAATTGAAAATAAATTATTTATCATTTGAATATAGTATTTTTAGTGTTAATTTTAAAAAAATTTTTTTTTAGATTTAAAGTATTATTGATTTTAAAGAAAAAAATTAATACTATTGTTATAATTAAAATAATTAGTATTGTTCTTGAAATTATAATTCAATTTATTGGAAATAATTGAGGAATTAAGAAACACTATATAGTAATTTAAGAATGACATTCTTTTGTTATTAAAATTTAACTAGTTTCTTCATTGAAAGTAAAATACTATAAATTGGTTTAAGAGACCATTGCTTTAACTTCAGCCATTCAATGTTAAGAGGTAATAAATTTTACAAAATTTTTTATAGATACTACTTCTATAGAAATAGGTATAAATCTATGATTTGCTCCACAAATTTCTGAGCATTGTCCAAAAAATAATCCAGGACGTTTGGCTATTGAGAAACATTGATTTAATCGTCCTGGGACAGCATCTATTTTAATTCCTAGTGATGGGATAGTTCATGAATGAATTACATCAGCTGATGTAATTAAGAATTTAATACTAGTGTTGAATGGGATAATAAGTCTATTGTCTGTATCAAGTAATCGAAATGAATTTTTATTTATTTCTTGTTCTGGAATTATAAATGAGTCAAATTCTTTATCAAAGTCAGAATATTCATATGATCAATACCATTGATGGCCAATAATTTTTATTGAGATTTGTGAAGAGAATATTTCATCTGTTAAATATAATAAATGAAGAGAAGGAAGAGCGATAAAAATTAAAGTTAAAGCAGGAATAATTGTTCAAATAATCTCGATTTCTTGCCCTTCTATTAAAGATCGTCTTGTAAATGAATTTGTGATAATATTTATTACTATGTAAATAGTGATGATGGTAATTATTATAATAATTATTATTGAATGATCATGAAAAAATATTATTTGTTCTATAATAGGAGAATTTCTATCTGAGAATGATAGGGAGGCCCAAGTTATCATAAGTTTATTTTAAAATAATATTATTTTGATTAAAAGTGTGCTCTGAAGGAGGAAAATTTAATATTCATTCAATTGATGAATTTGAAAATTGTGAGGAAAATATTTTTTTTTTTTCAATAATAGCTATTCAAATAATGATAATTATTAAATTAACTCCAACTAGTGAGATAATTGATCCTATTGAAGATATTAAATTTCATTTTGAAAAAAAATCTGGATAATCAGAATATCGTCGAGGTATCCCTCTTAATCCTAAGAAATGTTGAGGGAAAAATGTTATATTTACTCCAATGAAAGTGATAAAAAATTGACTTTTAGTTAAAATAGAATTGAAAGTAAATCCGAAAAATAAAGGGAATCAATGAATAATTGCACCTATAATAGCAAAAACAGCTCCTATTGATAAAACATAATGGAAATGAGCTACAACATAATATGTATCATGAAGAATGATATCAATAGAAGAATTAGCTAATATAATTCCAGTTAATCCTCCTACTGTAAATAAAAATACAAATCCTAAAGCTCATAAAATTGGAGTATTATATTTAATATTTCTTCCATGTAAGGTAGCTAATCAACTGAAAATTTTAATTCCTGTTGGGACAGCAATAATTATAGTAGCGGATGTAAAGTATGCACGAGTATCAACATCTATACCTACTGTAAATATATGATGAGCTCAGACAATGAATCCTAATAAACCAATTGCTAATATTGCATAAATTATACCTAGATTTCCAAAAGGTTCTTTTTTTCCTGTATGAAAGCAAATAATTTGTGAGATTATACCAAATCCAGGTAAAATTAAAATATAAACTTCTGGATGCCCAAAAAATCAAAATAAATGTTGATATAAAATTGGATCTCCTCCCCCTGAAGGGTCGAAAAAAGATGTATTAAAATTTCGATCTGTTAGTAATATAGTAATAGCACCTGCTAAAACAGGTAAAGATAAAAGAAGTAAAATTGCAGTAATTAATACTGATCAAACAAATAAAGGTATTCGTTCTAATGTTATTCCGATAGAACGTATGTTAATAATAGTTGTAATAAAATTAATTGCTCCTAAAATTGATGAAGCTCCTGCTAAATGTAATGAGAAAATTGCTATATCAACAGAAGGGCCATAGTGAGATAAGTTAGATGAAAGAGGGGGATAAACAGTTCAACCTGTCCCAGCTCCTCTTTCAATTAGGGAAGATCTAATTAATAAAAATAATGATGGAGGTAGTAATCAAAATCTTATATTATTTATTCGAGGAAATGCTATATCTGGAGCACCTAATATAATTGGTACTAACCAATTTCCGAATCCTCCAATTATTATAGGTATTACTATAAAAAAAATTATAATAAATGCATGAGCTGTAACAATTACGTTATAGATTTGATCATTACCGATTAAAGTTCCAGGTTGTCCTAATTCTATTCGAATAAGAATTCTTATAGATAATCCTATTATACCAGCTCATGTTCCAAAAATTAAATATATAGTGCCAATGTCTTTGTGGTTTGTAGAAAATATTCATCGCGGTAAAATGACTGAATTAGGTGATAAATTGTAAATTTATTTATGGATATTGAATTCCTTTTACCAAATAAGATTTATTTAAATAATATTTTTTACTTTGAAGGTAATTAGTTTAATGTTAACTTAAAATCTTAGATTATTAAATTAAATAATAGGATTGAAAGAATAATATTAAAATTAACTAAAAATCTTTTTATGGATTTTAATATTTTAAAATTTTTAAAAAATTGATTAAAAGTTATTAATAATGGAGAAGTTAAGCGAATATAAAAATAAATATTAATTAAAGATGAAATAATTATAATAATTATTACTGTTTTGGTAATCTTAATAATTATTATAATTGATATTAATTTAATAAAAAAGCCAATAAATGGGGGTATTCCGCTTAAAGATATTATAAGGCAAATAAGCCTAATTTTTTCAGAAATTGGTATGTTTTTTAAAAAGAAAGTTCTTATTTTAATTAAATTATTTTTTTTTATTAATTTTAAAATGTTATAGATAATTAAAGTATATATTAATAAATAAGAAATTCAAAAATTTCTTTCTGCATAAATTAAAACAATTATTCACCCTAAATGTGAAATTGATGAAAAAATCAAAATTTTTTTTATGAATTTTGAATTTAATGCTATAATTGATCCAAAAATTGAAGAAATTAAGCCTATTATTAAAATAATATTTGATTTAATTAATAATAAAATAAATAAAGGGATTATTTTTTGAACTGTAAGTATTAAAAATATTGATAAGGTGTCTAATCTTTCTCTAATTATTGTTAACCAAAAATGAAATGGAACAATAGCCAATTTAATTAAAATAGAAATGTTTATAATATATGAAAATATTGAAATTTCGTTTATGAATATTATGGTTGAAGAAAAGAAAAAAAGGGTTGAAGAAAAAGATTGAATAATAAAATATGTAATTATTGAGTTACATCTATGAATTTTATTGTTTTTTAAAATAGGGATAAACATTATTATGTTTATTTCTATTATTAATCAAAAAATGAATCAAAATTTTGAGGAGATTGTGATTAAGATTGTAATTAAAATTATTCATATTATTAATTTTTTATAAAAAATTAATAAAGGAAATAATCATATTTGGGGTATGAACCCACTAGCTTAGTTTAGCTTACTTTATT